GCAGGAAGGGGTGCTCCTAGGTGTGTGTAGGGGTTGTGTTTGTTCGCGAGAATGGATTCCTCGTCAAGTCAGTTTGGGGGGTGTGGACACACTTGCGCGAATTCGGGTAACGGCTACAAGGGAGAAATAAAAAGGAAACTGTACCCGACCAGGGATGGACGTAAACTCGTAAGCTACCGAGGGTAGGGATAATCGTCCAGGTCTTGAAAGAAAAAAGCCGCCCCGCCGCAGCAGGTGGGTTGCTTCCTCTGTCGTCGCCGGGGAGCTCTTGGCGAGGAGACCTTAGGAGAAGTTGCTAAAACAAACGGGGGAGGAGGATCGACCCGTTCAGTATAATTCCGAAGAAAGACTGTTGGCAGCAGGTGGAGACATTTCTTTGGCCCTTCAAAAAAATATAAAATATATAAATCAAAATGCGGGCAGGGTGGAGCTCGGCAGAGGGTTCGAGAATAGGGTAGGGTCCTGTTCTTAAGATTCAGATAAGAAAAAGTTCCAACCCTTTATGTTCCGTACAAGTGCTGCGTACAAGTTCCGGTCAGGATGATTGGGAAGGATCAAACCAATTTGAACCGCTCACATCACAGTAGTAGTAGCGTAAAGGCCGTAAGCCGGGGGGGGGCGGCCATAACATAAAGCTATTACTTTCACACCTCTCTCTCTTTTTAGATATCTATAGATAAAGATCCGCTGCGTGAGCAACCCGACTGTGCGTTACATGTGCTCTACAGGCTGCACTCCATCTTTCTTCCCCCTTATTTTGATTTGGAAGACGGGCGTTGCGTTTGGTTCGAAAGGCATGGTTTTCAGTATGTCTCCAGATAGGCCCCCACTAGTCCGGCTAGCTAGTGAGTGGTTCTTTCGGGCGGGAAGCAGGCCGGGCCCTACGGGCGGGCATCCCCCGCAACGCAAGCAGCATTGTTCGCCACCACCCGAGAGGCAAAAGATTCTAGAGTCCAGGCTGAAAATACATGCATAGATAGTGGTCTAATGACAAGGCCGACGACGGAAGCTCGGGACGGAGCCGTATGATGCGGAAGTCTCACGTACGGTTCCCTGAGAAGGGAGTGGCTACCTACTGGAGCTTCGACCAATCACCACCGGTAAATTCCGCTTTGGGGCCACCCCTTACTCTACCATTATTATAGGGGTATGGGGTTCGAGACAAAGAAAGATCAAGGCAGCATATCAGCTTTTCCTTTATACTTTACTTGGATCTGTTTTTATGCTATTAGCTATTCTGTTGATTCTTTTCCAAACAGGAACCACCGATTTACAAATTTTATTAACCACAGAATTTAGTGAGCGGCGCCAAATCTTTCTATGGATTGCTTTTTTCGCCTCTTTCGCCGTCAAAGTGCCTATGGTACCAGTTCATATTTGGTTACCCGAAGCTCATGTAGAGGCACCTACGGCAGGATCCGTCATCTTGGCGGGAATTCTTTTAAAATTGGGAACCTACGGCTTTTTAAGATTTTCAATACCCATGTTTCCTGAAGCGACACTTTGTTTCACTCCTTTCATTTATACTTTAAGCGCGATTGCTATAATATATACTTCCTTGACCACTTTAAGACAGATCGATCTTAAGAAGATCATTGCTTACTCCTCAGTAGCTCATATGAATCTGGTGACGATTGGTATGTTTAGTCTGAACATACAGGGAATTGGAGGTAGCATTCTACTGATGTTAAGTCATGGACTGGTTTCTTCAGCCCTTTTTCTATGTGTTGGTGTTCTATATGACCGACATAAGACTCGACTTGTTAGATATTACGGAGGTTTAGTGAGCGCCATGCCGAATTTCTCTACCATTTTCTTCTTTTTCACTTTGGCCAATATGAGTTTACCTGGTACTAGCAGCTTTATCGGGGAATTTCTCATCTTAGTAGGAGCTTTCCAAAGAAATAGCTTAGTAGCCACATTAGCAGCGCTTGGGATGATTTTAGGCGCGGCGTATTCCCTTTGGCTATATAATCGTGTGGTTTCTGGGAATTTAAAACCGGGTTTCCTCCATAAATTCTCCGATCTAAATGGTAGAGAAGTTTTCATATTTATACCTTTTCTTGTTGGAGTTGTTTGGATGGGTGTTTACCCCAAAGTGTTCCCGGACTGCATGCATACATCCGTAAGTAACTTAGTGCAACATGGAAAATTTCATTGAGAGGAATCAGCAAAGAAAAGAAAACAGGAATGCACCAGGCTCTGTTTCTAGTATGTGCCCATATTCAAACATGAAGACTAGGACTAGATTACTAGGATATTCAAACAGTCAGGCTAAGCCCTTTCCATTTCCTCCCATGTTCACCTACCAACTTTTGATAAAGACTTGAATAAGCCCCAAACTTGAACAGGAAAACATCTGCACTTCAAATCGGGAGCCGGGAGGGCGGCGAAGCCAGTCTTGTGGAGCACCTTCCTTCAGTTAAGGTATGAGCTAGGTATGTGTCTGGCGCTGGAAAGTCTTGGTCTTAGTTCAGTTTGAATCCGAAGTCGAGGAGGCAATCAGAGCTAAACAAGAGTCTTTTACTGTCCGAATGTGCACTACAACCTTATACCAGCTAGTCTTAGAGTGCGAGATTGAAAGGGTAGATTCGCCTCCTCATCAAACATCAAAGAGGGGCGGGTGATTCTCGAGGTTTGCAAAGTCTAAAACTTCAGCATGTTGGATGCACCCAAGCCAAAAGGATAATAGTTAGCCGAGGGAGGGCCTGAATTGACCGATAGGACGGAATCAATCGCAACACAATGGGGGAGGAGCGGGCTAAGCTTGAAGCTGCTTCTTCTCTCTTGCAAACAAGCCTACTACAATGACAAGGAAGGCCTTTACTCTTATTCCTGTTCCCGGAATGCTTTCTTTCATCAAAGTCACGTAAGAAATAGAAAACGTACAACTCGTACAACTAAAGGCTTGTCAATTCTTGGTGTAATACTCACTCGGAAATGATGGGTGTCAGAATTGATCACTTTTCAGGCAGTCTCATCTGTGTAAGAATTAGGAATTCCTCTTCCAACTCGTCCCAGAATGGGCGTTATGGCAAAGAACAAGAAGAAAACAAAAGGAGAAATTTGTCCAATAGTCACAAATGGTGCCTCCACAGGTTGACATCCGATCCAACCTAGTAGTAAGCGATCCGCCAAAAGCAACCAAAATATTCCTTGGTGAATCGGGCGAAAACTTGAACTACGTACATACATACTTTTAAAAAAAGGTAAAGCCAACAGACATATAAAAACTGGTGCTATTGCGGCTACACCTCCCGCTTTGTCAGGTATACTACGAAGAATGGCATGGATCGGTAGGAAATACCATTCCGGTACAATATGAGGCGGGGTGGGCATCGGATTAGCAGGTATATAATTGTCGGGATGCCCCAAAACATTAGGAGCATAAAAAATAAAAATGGAAGAAAAGATAGCAAAAGCTACCCAACCTACTAGATCCTTTACATAAAAATAGGGGTAAGAAGCAATTTTATCCATCTCTGAATGTACACCCAATGGATTATTTGATCCATATTGATGCAATGCGGCCAGATGAAGAAGACTGGCGCCTACTAAAAGAAAGGGGAGTAAATGATGAAGACTAAAAAAACGATTTAAGGTGGCATTGTCCACGGAGAAACCACCCCAAAGCCAAGTCACTATGGTATCTCCTACTACAGGTATAGCGCTAGCTAAGCTTGTAATTACTGTAGCCCCCCAAAAGCTCATCTGACCCCAAGGTGGTACGTATCCTATAAAAGCTGTCACAATCATTAATAGTAAGATTACAACTCCGAGACACCGAACAAATTCCCTAGGACTGCTATAACTCGCATGATATAGACCACGAAAAAGATGAAGGTAAACCACAATGAGAAACATACTTGCCCCATTAGCATGCATATAACGGAGCAACCAGCCCCCTTCAACATCTCTCATAATGTGTTCTACGCTGTTGAAAGCTAGATCCACATGAGGTGTGTAATGCATAGCTAAAAAAACGCCAGTCACTATCTGAATGACTAAACAAATACCAGCTAACGGACCGAACCCCCACCAATAACTAAGATTGCTCGGGGTTGGATAATCTATCAAATGCTGATTCAGTGTGGAGAAGATAGGTTGTTTAAGAATCGAGAATCGTTGGTTCCTTATAGTCACTTATTTTGATTTTTTAGAATTAGAAAGAGAACTCAGGTTCCCTCACCTTTTAGCGTTCTGGGGCCTTTATATAATATATTTATAAATATAAAAAAAAGAATCTATTTCTTTATAAAAAAAAGAGATCAAAATCTTTAAAGTACCCTTAGCGTAGGCCGAAAGAAAGTCAATATGAGATTTGCGTTTTTCCAACGAAACAGTGAAAGATGCTGTTTTATCCTTATCCATGGATGGAGGGAGTGGTCGCATCCGCGTATACGCCGAATTGCCTACATATCTTCTTCAAAAGAATCAGACCATTGTAGTTCAGTTAAAAAGACTTCATAAAAAGCAATCAAAGATAAGCCCACCATCCTCTTCAAACCCACCATCTTCCGTAACTCAAACCAACTTGCCCTTCCCCAAACCGTACCTTCGAGCTCAATCGTCATTTAATTGAAAATAATAAGATTATAGCGACGAAAGAGAATAGTATGGTTATGAATTGCCCGCAGAACGCGCCTATAAGGAACGCTCTCCCGGGTTCCATGCTCTCTAATCTGAGAGACATAGGATTCATAGGTCCGAACTCCTAAGAGCCGACCTTGGGGATAGTGCAAGACGCCCTGGATGTCCCGGTACTCGTCGACAATGGCCTGGGGATGAAACCCATCACTCACCAAGGCAGCTTCGACATATCGTTCCACTAGCAATTGCGCGTGGATAGTGGAGACCATACGTCGAAAGTTGTCGTTGTCGCTCCCCCCCAAATTGTTGAACAAGTACCTGTGATAAAGGATGCTACTCCTCGCTTCATCAGAGAGTAGAGGTTGCGCCAATTGGGGGATTACCACGGGGACAGGGTCCGGCGGCGTCTCGGGTTGTGGTTGTGGAAGACCTGGTGGACTAAGTGGGGGGGAGGCGTTCCCCGCGTCACACCAGGCTATGGCAGCCATAGGCATGCCTCCTACAAAAAAAAGGCAGACCCAGAAGAGCAAGGGAGAACTATAGTAAAGCCATAACCGCGATCTGAAGACAAGAATCGTACAAGAAAAGATTAAAGAAAGCAGGATACACCTAAGATCATGGTGTAATCCCATGAAAAACGAATACATATTGAAGCGAAAGCACGAAGCGGAGCGAAGTAAAGTCTTCAAAAATACTGAATCCCATTCTGTTGGAGCAAGGAATAGCCATTCTAGAGCATCTATAGAAATCATCCACTCCACCAATTTGGCTAGTAGAAAGGCTAGCAATCTCATACTAGAATTCTGTTTTTTCTCGCTCCTAAAACATTAGATTCTCATTCATCAATAACTCGACTTCCAGCTTCTCACATGGAAGGGTCCGGAAGAAGAGGAAAAGGAGTTCACCTCAAATCAAGGCAACGCGCACTCAATCCATCTATCCTGTCTGATTGAGAAAGTCTTTAGGTTCCAGAGTTCCGACCTATAAAGGAGTGAAACCGCTTCCAAAGACTCAGCGATAGGGTAGGGCGTAGTGACTACTCAGATGAAAGCTTCGGAGGAAGCATGGTGTTAAACGAGGTCGGTGAAGCATACCTTCCATCCAGTGCTATGTTTGCAAGAGAAGGTGTGATCGTAGGAGCTCAACCTGTTGCCGGTGGTTTGAGACATAACCGCTACTAGGAGAAGTCAAGGATAGGAAGTTGGTGCTGTCATTCAAGCTATAGGCTATGACTTTATTTTAGCAATCACTTTTTGAGTGAGTCCCATCCCAGAGACAAGCATCTTTAGGGACCGATTCACTCCACTTGGCATTCACAGCATTGACCTTTGTCCGTCGCTTCTTTTGGGGTGGCAGTCACGCGGATACTTTCGAAGAGGGAGAAAGAAGAGCGCTTCTTAAACATTTGTGTCTTTCATACAATAATTCTATCTGCCATTGTCTCAGAAGAGAAGGGCTGAAGTCACTTTCTTTAGAAGAAGGGTTCATTCGGGTAAAGCAAAAGCAAAAAGAAGAAATTTCGCATGTCCTTACCAGTCAGTTTTCAGCTTCTTGCGGTAATCAGAACATAAAAGACAATCATACCGACGAGGTGAGTCCCACCGTCACATCCCAATACCGCGCAGGCAAGTCCTTTGAAGCTCTCCTTTTTGACTAGTCACGCCCACCATGGGATTGATGGCCTTTTTAGTAGCTTTGGGGAAGAGAAGACTTTAACAAACAAGCCAAGCCCTTCGGCCTGGGCCATTCAGAACACGTTTTACTCCCTGTCCAGGCAGCTAATTCTTTCTTGAAGGTAATGTCCTAATAGATCTAATAGATGTGGAAAGGTTGATTTGTGCTTTTTTTGCTTCCGCACCGTCATAATACTAAAAGCAGGTGTACATTACTTCAATTTAGGCTTGGGGGTGTTCCCCTTGGTCAGTCATACTCTACTCGTTGATGAGGGCATGATATCTGATAGCTACTGGTCCTCCGCATTAGAGAAAGTAGTTCCAAGAAGCATTTCTCTTGTTGCCCGCCCTAGAGTAGATTTCACTGAAATTGGATGGAGGTGCATCATTTTCTGCTAGGCTGGAACGCCGCTTTTCCGAAAGGTTGGATAGTTTTTTGCTTTCTACAAAAATTTCATGATTTAGAGGCCTTCCTAAACTCAATCCTCTTATCTTAGCGGTAGCAAAAAATTCCTCCTTTACTCAAGGTAGGCTTTAGTGATCATCTTTACTCCAAGCGAAGATTTAGGAACAAGTGGTAGGTACGAGCATAGAAAGTTTCATCGTAGATAAGCAAAGTCCAATGCCGAAGATGGCAAGTGAGACCGATCAATAAAGCTCGTAATCGGATGCCAGGAACCTGGAACCAACCACCAAATACCAATGTTGTCACCGGACCCAGTTATGCTATCGCCAGGGAATAAAGTCCTTGCTTTCTCTACGACATTCTAAAATGATTATTTAGAAGGCATGACGGGTTCTTGTGCCCTTCTCTTCTGTTTGAGAGTTTCCGCTATGAAAGGACATCTCGCGCTTTACGCTCGCCAACCAGTTCCTCTTCCAACTCCATGCTCTCGAGCACGAATAGAGATTTGTGATAGCAGCAGCCCGGTTCGATCGATAAAGGGGGCTCTTGCCCGGTGGGGTACTCGATGATCAGCGTTGTACTGGTCTGCAGATATCACTTGCAGATCAGGGACAACCGATGGTAATATATATCATATCGGGTCTATACCAGATACTAAAGTCCATTCTATGATGACATGTATCTGATGGCTTTCCGTATTTATTTCATATAGTGACTGACGACAGGATCGGCTTCCAAGGATGCTTTACGCTATATGATCCTTTCAATTCATAGTTTGATGGGCTAAAATAAATAGCATATTCAATAAGCAAGCGACGCCGCAGATAAGAG